AAAAAAAATCTAGTGGAATAAATGAAATCGGTAAAAAACTCCCTCGATGGTCATACAAATTAATCAACGAGTTGCACCAACATTTTAAAAAACGACGAAAAGAACAAGGCCTAATGCAAGGGATGTCGCACCAGCTTCGAACAAGAAGATTTAAACGTACAGCTTTTTTAAATCGTTCGAAACGAACTTTAGGAACTTTTAAGAACTCTAATTTCAAGAATTATAATCTTTATAGAAAATTTAATAGAGATTTGGGTTTTATAAGTTATTTGGAAGAACCAGATTTTCGTCGATCCGTAATCAAAGGATCTATGCGCACTCAAAGGCGTAAAATTGTTGTTTGGGGACCGTCTCAAAGAAATCCCCATTCCCCGCTTTTTTTGGAAAAAATGGAAGATTTTCCTTTTCCTATATCCGACCTAATCAAACTTTTTTTTAGTATTAGAGGTTGGTTCGGGAAAAAGCCAGAATACAGAATTTTAGATCAACAATTCAAAAGTAAAAAAAGCACCCAGAAAGACACAATGGAATTCTGGGAGAACATTCCACATGCACAAAAAACAAGAAGTATTCTATTACTAGTTCAATCAATTTTTAGAAGATATATTAAATTACCCTTATTGATAATAGCTAAGAATATTGTCCGTATTTTATTACGGCAATCGCCGGAATGGTATGAGGATTTCCAAGATTGGAATAGAGAAATTTATCTAAAATGCACCTTTAATGGTCTTCAATTCTCCAAAACAAAATTACCTAAAAATTGGTTAAGAGGAGGTTTTCAGATAAAAATCCTATATCCTTTTTATTTGAAACCTTGGCACAGATCTAAGCTAGGACTCGATGATTCTGATAGAGATCTAAAGCAACAAGATGATTTTGATTCTTGTTTTTTAACAGTTTTGGGAACGGAAATGGAATATCCTTTTGGTCCTCCTCGAAAAACACCTTCCTTTTTTGAACCGATTTTAAAAGATATAGACTATAAAGTCGAAATCAGAAAATTAAATTTGAGAGTTCGAAGAATTTTAAAAAAAATAAAAAAGAAAGAAGCAAAAGCATTTTTATTTGTAAAACGAATAATAAAAGAACTTTTAAACAGCAAGAAAATTCCATTATTTATACGGAGAGAATTTATATCGAGAGAAAGATATGAATCAAGTGAAACTCAAACAGAAAAGGGTTCCATAATAAGCAATCAGATAATTCATGAATCACTTAGTCAAATTGGATCTACAGGTTGGACAAATTATTCACAGGCAGAAAAAGAAATGAAACATAGGATTGATAGAAGAAACACAATCAGAAATGAAATAGAAATAATGAAAAAAAAAAAAAAAGTAACGTCAGGAATCAAAAAAAAGAAAAAGAATAATGCAGAATCATCCCCAAAAATTTTTAAAATATTAAAAAGAAAAAATATTGAATTAATAGTTCAATTTTTCATTGAAAAAATATACATAGATATCTTTCTATGTATCATTAATATGCGCAGAATCGCTCTACAACTTTTTATCAAATCAACAAAAAAAATTATTGATAATGATAAATACATTAACAATAATGAAACAAATCAAGAAAGGATTAATAAAACAAAACAAAATAAAATTGACTTTATTTCGCCTATGACTATAAAAAGGGCTTTTGATAATCTTAGAAATAGTAAACGGAAGTCCGATATTTTTTTTTATTTATCTTACTTGTCACAAAAATATGTATTTTTAAAATTATCACAAACCCAAATTATTAACTTCAATAAGTTAAGATCTATTTTTCAATATAATGGACCGTCTTTTTTTCTTAAGACTGAAATAAAGGATTTTTTTGGAAGACAAGGAATATTTCATTCCGAAGTAAGACATAAGAAACTTCCAAATTCTGGAATGAATCCATGGAAAAACTGGTTAAGAGGTCATTATCAATACGATTTATCTCAGATTACATCGTCTAGATTAATCCCCCAAAAATGGCGAAATAGAATCAATCAATGCCATACGTCTCAAAATAAAGATTTAAACAAATGGTATTCCTCGGAAAAAGACCAATTACTTGATTCAAAAAAAAAACAAAATTCGACAGTGTATTTATTACCAAATAAAGAGGAGAATTTTCAAAAAAACTATAGATATGATCTTTTATCATATAAATATATTCATTCTGAAACTAAGAATAACTCCTATATTTATAGATCAGCAGTAGAAACAAATAAGAACCAAGAAAATTCTACCAGAAATAAAGAAAAATTTTTTAACATACTCAAGAATATTCCTAGCAAGAATTGTCTAGGAAAAAGCGATATTATATATATGGAAAAAAATAAAGATAGAAAATTTTTGTGTAAAATTAATAAAAATATTCAGGTTGAACCCACTAATAAGGACCAAATAATGGATAAAATTCATAATAATGGTCTTTTTTATCTTCCAATTGATTCAAATTTCGAAATAAATTACAAAAAGGTATTTTTTGATTGGATGGGAATGAATGAAAAAATCTTAAT